CCACTGTGTCGGGATATCTTTTCCATCTCTCCAGGAAAATGGATATCTCCCGAAAAGATTTTTAGTTCAATCCCCCTTTTGTTCTTTTCCACTCGGACCAATCCGCCTACTCGGCTTCTTATATTGAAAGTTATTGGTGTATCTACTCCAATGATACTATTGTTCCGTACCATTATGGGAGAGGATTCGGGTAAAATATGCACTTCCTCGGGAATGAAAAAAAATCGATCTACTTTCATTTGGTATTTTGGCTTAAATTCTTTGAATCCTCTATACTCAATTAAATCCTCTTTTTTGAAAATGGAATGAAACCTTATAGTCCTATATTTAGTAATTCCTGAACTCTTTTTTCTGTATTGAGGATCATCGAAATAAGCAAGAATACTATTTCTACGAAAAATACCATTGATAGGTATTTCAATCGAGATACCGGAAGGGGGCATTAGTTCTTTGTCTCGTTCTTGAATTGATTGAAATGGAATGATGAATCGATTTCTTCGCCTCTTTGCCAATAAATCTGAATTAGCGTGAAGAATAGCAGGATATAGGAAATTACAAGGACCTCGATTAAGCCCTGAATAATCTGGAATCCCACTTTTTTTTTTACCAGAAGTATTTGAACTAAAGAATTTGTGCCTTACTTGATCATTACTTACTAAAAGGTTAGAAATATATCTTCCTCCAGCAGAACGAGAATGAATGTTCATTTGATCTTGATCTTTGTGGAGTGAAAAAGGAACTGCACCGGACCTGCACGACCCTCCTGATAATATCCATAAATGACTTGTTTTTGGTAAGATATGGACATTACTATATTTAAATGCGGGTGCATGGTACACATCGTTACTCCAATGCATTTCTCCCTCTGAGTCAGAATAAATATGTTTTCGAACCCTCTCTTTAAAATTCAAAGTGTATGTTCCCGCGCGAATCTCAGCAATCACTTGTTCTGATTCTACATATTGATCATTTTGAACTAATAGAAAACTTTTTGGTGGAATAGTCACGTTATGTAGAATATCTTCACTTTCAATAGTTACATCCAAGTCTATATAACATAGAAAAGCAGGATGCCCATGACGTGTACGTGTAGGATGAACCAAACCCGCATTGAATTTGATTTTTCCATTAGAAGGGGCTCGGACATGTTCTGCAGTACCCCCCGTGAATACTCCACCGGTATGAAAAGTTCTTAATGTTAGTTGAGTGCCCGGTTCTCCAATAGATTGACCCGCAATAATACCTACAGCTTCTCCCAGTTCCACCAGATTGCCATGAGTGGGACTCCGGCCATAACACAATCGGCAGATCCAAGATGTACTCCTACAAGTAAAGGGGGTTCGAATCGATATTGGTTGTGTTTGAGAGGTTATGAATCGATTGACAAGTCCAATCCCCATATCTTGATTTCGAATGGCAATGCATCGTGAACCTATATATATATCGTCTGCTAATACACGACCAATTAATGCTTGTATCCAAATTCTTTCCGGCATCATTCTATTCCTAGAACTCACAGAAATCCCTCGAATGGTGCCACAATCTGTTCTACGTACAACAATGTGTTGAACTACTTCAACAAGTCGGCGCGTAAGATATCCAGCATCTGATGTTCGTACAGCAGTATCCACAACCCCTTTGCGGGCTCCGTAGCACGAAATGATATATTCTGTTAAAGACAGTCCTTCACGCAAATTGCTTTGAATGGGTAAATCAATCATTTGTCCTTGTGGATCCGACATTAATCCTCTCATACCTACTAATTGGTGTACTTGAGATGCATTTCCTCTAGCTCCCGAAAAAGACATTATATGGACTGGATTAAAAGGGTCAGTCGTCCTAAAATTAGGATTCATTTCTTGTCGTAAATATTCACTTGTAGCATACCATATCTCAATGGATTGGCGTAATTTTTCTACCGCATGTACGTTCCCATAATGATGGTGTTTTTCCAAAATCAAACCTTGTTGTTCAGCATCTTGGACTAGCCATCTCTTAGAAGGTATTGTTAAAAGATCATCAATTCCTAATGAAATGGATGTAGCAGTAGCTCGCTGGAACCCCAGAGTCTTTACTTGATCCAGAATGTGTGATGTATATGCCATTCCGAAGTGATTTATTAATTTGCTAATAAGTCGTTTAATGGCAGTTCCATCTATAACTTTATTGTGAAAGACTAGGTTGGCCCGTTCTGCCATAAATACCTCCATATTCCATTCAGTGGGGTTTGGTTCGACAATGGGTTTGAGTCAATGATTGGAAAACTTTCTTTTCTTCACCTTAATTCGCGTAGAAATTCAAGAACATAACTATGATCCTAGTTGACCCGGAGAGACCCGAATTCACACCGGTATCATAAATTTACTTAATCTTAGATACCATCTGTATGGTTAGATACCATATGAGTAAGCCCTGCAAAAGCCTTGTATAGCTTCTTCGATTTCTCGATAAAAAGAAATATGACCAACAGTGGTTCGAATGTATATACAACGAATTTCTT